CATCAATATCCACATCATCAAGCGCACCCATATAGTCCTCAGGATCGAGATCATCAATAGCTCTTTTCAAATCCAGCTTGTTCAGAAATACCGTAATGAAAGGAAGATAGGAGTTTGTCGCTAGGGATTTGACCAAATAGGATCGTCCAGTTCCTATAGGACCTATCACTAAAATACCCCTAGAGGGGGATAGGGCTAGGCGGAACGAAAAAGTTTTTTGTTTTCCATGAGATGGGAAATGAAAACTATTAGCCCCACACGAGGTTTGTGAATAAGTGATTGTCTGATAATGAGCAAGGAATATCCGTCTTTCTGCTAAACAGGATGTATTGAACTCATAATTCATTAGATCCTTTTGATGAATGTCAACTACGTATCGTAAGTAAATTGCTCCCGCTTGTTCAAACATTTGATAACCATAGTCACTCTTTACTAAATGATCAATATGAGTCAGACTCCATAGAATTTTATCAATCCCTTTTTCTGGCCTTAAGGTGGAGAAATGAAACGAGTAAACTCTCTCTTTATCCAAAAACCAATCACAGGTCTCGATCCAGGATTCTATTTCATCATGAGTCTGAAACCTTTGTCCTTTTCTTATCCATGAATAGATCTCTTTACTTGTATGACTTAGATGTCTCGTATTTCTCGAAAAAGGGATTCGATTGATGGGATTTGGTATGATACTTATGAGATCGATGAGATTGAAAAATATCTTCTGTATAAATTTGACCCCATAAGCGGGACCACCACCAAATAGCGCAAAACCCAGTATTTCTGCTAGAAACTCTTCTAATTGTTCCCGAGCAACTAGAAAGAGATTCTTTAACCAGAAAGAATTCGGTTCAGGTTTAGGATACCCATCCACAAGTTTGTACACCCCAATCGTGTATGATGGAATCGTCAAAGATTTTATCCTCTCGAACTCTGTCTGTAACTCACTAGAGTCTAGGGAAACAGAGAAAAGAAGTACCTGAACGAGACATCCAGCAAGAAGAAGAAGTAAAAGGCTTGAATAGAGGAACTCCCGAACATTTGGCGAGCTCAGATGTGTCGATATCAACGGTGACTCATTATTTCGATGAATCATTTCTTCGACCCGAAGAAGCCTACGGCAACACTTCCATGAAATATCACTTGAAATCTCACTTATCGGTGCCCACAATCCCCACAATTTTAGCTTAAGAGCTCGCCATTTTAGCTTAAGAATTCGCCATCCTGATCTGTGCATAATATAATGAAAATTGGATACAAATTTGTGACTGCTACTTAGCATCGGCAATAGGTCTGAAAAAGCATCTAAAAATATCCAATTTAGATATTTGTACCCTGTCGAAGTAAAGAACCATGGCATATATGTTTGGAATAGATTCCATTTTGAGAGAGTTGAAAAAGCACTATCTCGTTGAAAGGTTCTACCCATCTGCCCTTTCTCAACGCCTTTCTTTAGCCAATTTCGCCAAAGACGCAATTTTTTACTCGTTTCGGATGGTAAAGATTTCTCAGAACGTGGAGTGTGAATCAAACCCATGTTTGAATTGAAATTCAGATACTGATGCAAGTTCTTCCTTTCTGAATCAGATAGATTCAGATCTGAAAGAGGTTGACAATAAGTTCTTTCCAAATTGACTATTTCTTCCTCTGTTAGAGGTGTTCCAGAAATGTCTGCGATCGAGTAAATAGTTCTACGAACGAATAGATCGGATCGAATTGGAAAATGGAAAGATTTGTACAAGTTATACCTTTCGTTACCCCTTTGTGGAAAATCGTTAGGTATGAATATGTTAGATACCTGTGACTCGATTGGTGAAATAGTATCTCTCTCCAAAAAAGCATGTTTTTTTTTACCGACGCACAAAGAAAATTTTTTGTTGCGAATGAACAAGATATTGAGGAATTGTCTATACGTAAAATCATAATTCTTGATACGGGCCTTTTCCATATAAAAAGAGAATCTTTTGTTACAGTTACAATAGAAGAAGAAGTGATGTGGATTATTCAAGAATCGAAGTCGATTTGCTTTATAAAAAGAAGATATCAATGAACTTCTATGAAATGCTTTTACGGGATTCAGCCAATTGTCTTGATCGCAGGATATCATTGAGAAATAGGAATCCGTGTTATCAAAGGATTTCCTGTGATTCTTTCTAGTATGGGAGTCAATCATCCACTTCCACTTTGGTATCTTATTGAACAAAAAGTGTGATATTGTTCCTCCATTGATCAAGAATTTCGATTTTTGGGAAGTATCATCCGCTTTCCATTTTTTCAAATGAACGATTGGAAGACCTAGTGATTTTAACAACGGGTTGCAGAGTTGATCATTCGGACCTTTCAATTCATAAATGTGGATCTCAGACCTATGAATGGGCATATTCCCTAAACTCACAAAGAAAAAAGGAAGTGAGTTAGACAAAAAGAGAATCAGCTTTGACAATGACTTAGAAAAATTTTTTTTGTTGATAACCTTAGACCAATCAATCCAATATTGATTAATACG